ACAAAAATAGTTTGTTCTTGTATGTCCCTACAACTTTTCCAAATTAATCCCGCGGATACATATAATTCAGCAGAATATGTAAGCGATTCATATACAGCATCTTTTTCGTTTATCAAGGGTTCTAATAATTGATATGTTTCTACAAATAATTGAAATTCAATTTCTTGATCTGTATCCTCAATTTTTGGAAATTTTAAAAGCCCCTCTGTTAAGCCCTGATCAATGAATCTACAAAACCCTTCAAATTGTATCTGATTCAATCCAGGTAGTGTAGACATTCCTTCATTTTCATTTCCAAGCATTTTTTACTTCCCTGTGAATTTTATAGAAAAATATTCCACGATTTGCTGTCATTCTTCATTAAATCACATGAATCAATTTAGTAATAATGGAATTTCTGTTCTTTTTACTGAATTACATGAAATTTTACCTAACTCCGTGTATGAAATACTTATTAGCGTATCAAATACTTATCTAAAAATGGAAAAATTCGACCAGGATTTCAAGGTTTTTTTAAGGAATATCAAAAAAAATGCATTCCATTTCTATCATTATTATGATATTACATATTCCAATTCAATTGCATACCAGAAAAAAATGAATTCGGGATTTGTTCTGTTCAATGAGATAAGGATCTAATCTAATAATCCGAAACAATATAGAATTGATTTTTTTTAACTTAACCTTTTTTTATTGTTCAAAAAAGAATTCGAAAAAGGAGAGAAACATTTTTAACTTTTTTGGAGAATACGATTAGAGTGTGTAATAAACCTTGTATATATTAATATAGATGGAATTCCAGCTATAGTTAGCTATCTATATATATAGATAGAATAGATAGATCTTTGTCTAACTTTATTGCAGTCATATCCGTTCGGGACAACACATAACACGTCGTGTTAATTTTGTATTTGATATTAATTAAAATGAAATAGATTGAATAGACAAATTGAAACAAGGGGGTGGGAGAAGCGCCAGAATTTTTTTTTTTTTTTGAGAATTACGTATCTGTATAGTATAGGTATTATATATATGGATACGATACCCGATTAGATAATACCTGTGTAACAATTCCAATTTATGTTCTAGGGTTTACATATACTGACAGTTGCTGTTATAATTAGAATGAAGAAACTTTTTTCAATAATAAAAAAAAAGAAATATGGGTTGGTTATGTATCAAAATTATTTTCTTATTTCACTAAATATCTCATTAAGAAAAAACATTTGATATTCAAATATTCAAGAATCATTCATAAATTAATAGTTAACGGTTGCAATTTGTCTCGATATTTTTTTCTTTTGTAACAGAAGGTGTAAGCTTGTTTTTTATTTCCAAAGAAAAAGGGGATATTCTCATATACTTCATATATATATACTGGCGGCATGGCCGAGTGGTAAGGCGGGGGACTGCAAATCCTTTTTCCCCAGTTCAAATCCGGGTGTCGCCTGATCGACAAGAGATTTGAAATATTGTATTACGTTTTTTTATAGAAAACCTTTTTTCCAACAGAAGCAATCCAGCGAAAAGGATTCTTGAGACTTGGTAATCTGTCTTGATTCTTTTTTTTTTATTTACTTAATGAAATAGGGGATAAAAGATAAGTTTTATTATTCCTACCTGTTAGTAACATTTATTTCCTTAAAACTTCCAAGGAAGTTTTCGGATATTTTGTTTATACTTAATGTTTTCAGATTTTACTCAAAATAATATTAATATAAAAAAAAGAACTTTTTAGATGTTCTAATAGAGTGGATTCTAGTTTTTCGTCAATGGTGTTAGCCCAGAATCCTTTTTTGACTCTGTACCAACAATTCCACTATTATTATATAATATAGTATTTTTAGTGAATAATCCAAAAGAAAAATAATACAAGAAAAATTTTTGAACAATTTGGAACAATAAATAAAAAATTCCTTCATATTGATAGAGATAGGAGACAAAATTGACATGGATATAGTAAGTCTTGCTTGGGCTGCTTTAATGGTAGTTTTTTCTTTTTCCCTTTCCCTCGTGGTATGGGGAAGAAGTGGACTATAAGGGTACTAATAATGAAATTAAGGGATCTAAAGTACCTATTTTGTTTTCTAGCTGGGTTTTAAAATTTTGGAATTGTTGAATTTTAGTATTTAATTTATACTAATTAATTGAATTCCAATAAAAAATATATCGGCATTTCAGAGTTGTATTATATTCTAGTAGTGTAATGTATTCTATGTATAATGTATAACATAGAAATCAAAAATACTCTTTCAATCAAATAAATATTTGAATTATTCCCATATTCGTATTTTGAGAAAATTTAGGGAATCCATAATAATAGGAAATTGATTCCTTCAATTCTTGATAAAATTTCGATGAACTTACTCTTACCCAGGTTATATATATGGAAAATAAGGTACCGTGTAACCCCCATTCTTACTTTACCGCCTTCTTTTTTTAATATAATACCAGGATTGTAAAAATAATCCGAAATCTAAAAATCAAAAATGGAAAATCGGAAGAATAAGAGTTGTTTTTTTTTATTATTTCAGATTTATTGGAATCAATACAAATCCAATACATGAAACAAACAAAAAAATTTTGGGCGAAATTCTCTAAAATCCGGATAGTAGATTTAATTTCTACTATACCGGATTTTAGAGAATTTCGCTGATTGTAGTCCGATCCTTTTTTTTTAAGACTAAAACCCCAAATTGAAAACCTTGTTTATTTTTTTATTCAATGATTGATTATATTAATAAAAATGAAAAAATCATTTTTAAGCGAAATTAGTCACTTTTACTTACCGTTTTTACGTAAATTATAAGTAAAAAGGCAGTAGGAACTAGAATAAACAGTGCAGTAGCAATAAATGCGAGAATATTTACTTCCATAATCTCTATTATGTTTTATTTCTCTTAAATTTCCAATAAAAAAATTCGGGATTTAATCCCATAGAGATGATAAGTCTTTCATCGATAAATTCAACAATGGTATAAATTTTTTTATTTCGATAATATAAAATCGGATCAATATCACGAATAACAATATCTGAGCTATCAAATCGACTCATCGTCGAGAATTAAATAGTATAACATAAGAAGATCTTTTATCCATACCAAAAAAAATCAACTAAAATCCAATTATTTTTGATGCAATTCAAAATTTCTTTTCCTTCGTTTTATTTTTTCGTCGAAACATTTATCTTAAACGAAAAAAGCAGGAGGGACCTTTATTATGAATAAGATTTTGTTTTTATTTCCTTTCACACAAAAAATGAATGGATGTCTTTTTATTGTTATTGGATTTTTTTAATATCAATCAATGAAATAATACATTTCATTGATACATAAATGTACTTACCAATTCAAATATTTCATCGAATCATTCATAAATGGATTCAATTTGTCCTGTCCCTAAACCAAATTATCATTTTGTTCAAAAACTTTTTTTTTTCAAAAACTTGTTGATCGCTATCCTTCTTACCCGATTTCCAGATTGATTATCGTTTTTTTATTTCCCGTCTTGTCTTAGTATGAGATAAATATACCTATCGAATTATAGTAATGAATGACAGTGAAAGAAATGAAGTTTGAATCTTCCGTTCTTTCCAACAAATCAATCATTCCCGCAAAGTATTTTATCTTTATTTTACTTTCTTTCGCATTACATATATATATTATATATACATATATATTATCTATTTTTTATTAATTATTAACGACTGGAATAAAAAGAAACAATTTCGAGATCTAAATGATGAATAAAAAAAAATTCTTTTGACCAAATCATATCATTCCATTATATTGACAATTTTAAAAAACTGTTCATACTATGAACGTAGTATAATGGCGGTCGGGCAAGTATGCCCCCATCGTCTAGTGGTTCAGGACATCTCTCTTTCAAGGAGGCAGCGGGGATTCGACTTCCCCTGGGGGTAGGGTGCTACGAAAGGAAGTTGATCTTTTATTTTCAATAAAAATGGATTCTTCCTGTTCCTGGGTCGATGCCCGAGCGGTTAATGGGGACGGACTGTAAATTCGTTGGCAAGATGTCTACGCTGGTTCAAATCCAGCTCGGCCCAAGAATTTGCCGATCCACTATGAAATTATATAATCCGTTTCTTTTTTGTTCTCCGAAAATTACTGATGTTCTCTGATACGGAAGATTCTAAATATGAAACATCCCTAACGCTATTGATTTTTTTCTGTATTCTATATTTTCACAAATTCGGATCTTGCTAATAATCTAGATTCATATCCAAATCCTTAAATAGAAAATCTAAGGAAAAGATTTCAATAAACAAAAAACAAAAACGAATTTTTTCATTTTTCAGTCCATTTGGCAATAACAAACGTATTATGTATGAGTAATCTGTGTTGATCTCACTAAAGTGCATATTGATATAGATATCAATATATACAAAATCCGTCTCTTTCATTTCGAGCGAAATGGTTCGAATCCTAAACAGAAAAAGAAAGGGTTTGGTTTGAAATAAACCTTAAGAATATGTATGCTGTACACGCTTTTCCCTGGGATTGTAGTTCAATTGGTCAGAGCACCGCCCTGTCAAGGCGGAAGCTGCGGGTTCGAGCCCCGTCAGTCCCGATAGATACAAATCCAATATTAATCCATTTTTTTTACTGTATTCTATTTACTTTACTAGGTAAATAGAATTTTTTGTTATTTGATGAGCCGTTATGTATATATAATAATATAATAATCTATATATTATTATATATGTATATATATATTTCTTTCCCATTTTTATAATGGGAAAATTTTCGAATAATTTATATAATTATATAATAAGTATATGCAGGAACAAATAAATGTAATAATGATATTAAATAATTCCTTATTTAGGAATTGAATCATACGTGGCCCTTTTAACTCAGCGGTAGAGTAACGCCATGGTAAGGCGTAAGTCATCGGTTCAAATCCGATAAGGGGCTTTTTTTCAGAAAAACCGAGTAGTAGTATTCATATTTTAAGGAAGAATAGAAATATTGTTGATA